GAACATAGTATAATGGCGGTTGGGCAAGTATGCCCCCATCGTCTAGTGGTTTAGGACATCTCTCTTTCAAGGAGGCAACGGGGATTCGACTTCCCCTGGGGGTAGGTTACTATGAAAGGAAATTGATCAATCCGGGATTATCAATTAACGACTGAAATTGATTCTTCCTGGGTCGATGCCCGAGTGGTTAATGGGGGCGGACTGTAAATTCGTTGACAATATGTCTACGCTGGTTCAAATCCAGCTCGGCCCAAAAATTGGATGATCCACCATTTGTTGTTTTATGAAAATGACCGATGTGCTCGGATACGTCCGTATTACATTACATATTTTTTCTACAAATTAGGAATTAGGATTTTGCTAAATTCCGTACAGGATCTGTAAGTCTAAAGTCTAAGAAAAACATTAAAGTAAAAAAAAAAAAGAGTCTTTTTTTTTTCATTGATTAATTTTTCAATTGATTTGGCAATAACGAACGGATTACTCGTAATCCGTGTCGATCTGCGCTAAAGTGCAGATCCATATATATATTTTATATCAAATCAATATATATATCTTTTATATCAATATATAAAAAAGCCCGCCTCTTTCAGTTACAGTACAACGGCAACGGTTGAATCTCAAATCAAATAGAAAAAAAGGGTTTGAATGAAATTGTAAGAATATGTATGCTATACGATTTATTCCCTGGGATTGTAGTTCAATTGGTCAGAGCACCGCCCTGTCAAGGCGGAAGCTACGGGTTCGAGCCCCGTCAGTCCCGATGGATATAAATACAATCAAAAAAATATTATTTCTAACAGGGACCCCCCTTTTTTTTTTATTTCTTTTTTAGTTTAAGGTATACAATATATTATATTTATATAATATAAATAATAAAGTAAAGGTTCCGATGAAGAAAGAAATAAAAATAAGGAATTTTTGATTGCATCAGAAAGTAAAATTTTTTTATTTGGTATGGATAAAAGATCTTCCTATGTTATACTATTTAATTCTCGACTATGAATCGATTTGATAGCTCAGATATTGTTATTCGTGATATTGATTCGATTTGATATCATCGAGATAAAATTGATACCATTGAATTTACCGCCGAAAGATTGAACATTTATATGGGATTAAATCCCGAAGTATTAATTTTATTAGAAATTAAAGAGAAAGAAAACATAGAGATTATGGAAGTAAATATTCTCGCATTTATAGCTACTGCACTCTTCATTCTAGTTCCTACTGCCTTTTTACTTATAATTTACGTAAAAACGGTAAGTCAAAGTAACTAATCTCTAGTTTTACTTAAACATGACTTCTGATTTCTTATCAATGCAATGATTGATAATGATTGAATAAAAAAAAATGAAAAAAGGATTTCAATTTCGGGTCTTAGTTTTAAACGAAATGATCAGACTACAATCAGCAAAATTTTATGAAATCCATATAGTATAGTCGAAAGAAATCAAATCTATTTCTTTCGACTATACTATCTATTATGGTAGTGTATAAAGTTTGACTCTATGTTTTATTGATTTGAAAAAATAAAAGGGTTAAATATGTACCAATCCATCTATCTATATCTATAAATAAATATTTATTTTCATATTAATACTATCTATATCTATAGATGGATATATATCGATATAGAATTTTTCTATTTCTGATTCTTTTCAGAGTCCCGGTATCATATTCGGTATGATATTCGGTAGGATATTTAATATATACTATTATAAATATAGTATTTTAGCATTCCAAAAAATGAATTTATTAAATAATTGACAGATGATCCGGGGGTTCCATGAATTCTATAAAAAAAGTTTTTCATATTTCGAAAAGATTGGTAGTAACCAGTTCATCGAAATAGAAATCTTAGAAACAATTTGGTTGGAATGGGAATCCATTTCCCATTATTTGTATTCCCTTTACTTTCAAAATACGAAGATGGTTACAATTCAAATATTTGTTTGATTGAAAGAGTATTTTCAATATTATACATAGAATACATTCCACCACTGGAATACAATAGAATTAAAAAATGCAGATATAATTGCATTTAATTAATTAGTATTAATCAAATAACTAAATTCAATCGTTAAAAAATTTCAGAACCCAGCTATCAAACAATTGATACAGTTTGATCCCTTAACTCAATTAATAGTACCCTTAGAGCCCACTTCTTCCCCATACTACAAGGGAAAGGGAAAATGTAAAAACTACCATTAAAGCAGCCCAAGCAAGACTTACTATATCCATGTAAATTTTGTCTCCTATCGCTATCAATATGAAGGAATTATTTCATTATTGTTTACTAATTTTTCTTGTATTCTTTTCTTATTTAATTTTCACTAAAAATTTTATAATAATAATAGTGGAATCGCTGGTACAGAGTCAAAAAAAGATTCCTGGATAACATAATTGATGAAACAATTCAATAAATCCAATTATAACATCTAACAAGTTCTTATCTGATTTCTAGTAGAATTGAAAAAAAAAAATTAATAATAAAAAAGAAATCTAATTAGATTATTAATCTAACTAATAATGCAGAAGTGTTCATATACTTTACATAAGTCTGTATACAAGGCTTTTCTTCAACCCGAAAAATGGAATTATATTTCCCGTCCGACCTATCCCTTCTTATTCAAGACCCAATCTGTAGACGAACACTACAGTAGTAGTGGAGTAAAAGGACTATCATTTCGATTCCTTTTCACTACCTACTATAAATGAATTTTTCATTGAATTCGAGACAAAAAGATTTTAAGCATTTTAGAGAACAAACCTACTGATGCTTAGAATTTTGCATCAAACAAGTCTCAAAAGTCCTTTTGCCGCACTTGCTTCCTCGATCAACAAAACGGAATAAACTATTTCAATTCTCTTGTCGATCAGGCGACACCCGGATTTGAACTGGGGAAAAAGGATTTGCAGTCCCCCGCCTTACCACTCGGCCATATCGCCAAAATAATACAAAAAAAATATATGAGAATACCCCTCCCCTCAAAAAACCAAACAAAAAAGGGACGGGGTTCTAAACTTCTTTTTTTGATGTGTTTGTATCTTAAATTCCATTTTCTGTAATCCCCTTTTTCAAAGGGATCTCCTCCCTTTTCTATTCAAAAACGTATAGCTTTCAGTCACAAAAGCAAAAATGTCGGGACAAAGCGCAACCATTAACTACAAATTCCTGAATCTGAATCGAAAATGGTTTTTTCTTAATGAGATAAAAAAATCGAAATTCATAACCAATCAATATTGGTTTTTTTATTGAAAAAGAATCCTTCTCAATTTCAATTATAATTGAAATTATAACAGCAACGGTGAATATATGTCAACCCCAGAACATAAATTTTTATTCTTACACAGATATTATAGAATCGGGTATCTTATTCGTATATGATACCGAATATTATAGGGAATTTTAAAGAAATTCTCGTGCGTCCATTTTTGTGCCAATTTTTTATTAAATAGATTGATTGAGTTGATGATGAATAGAAAAAAGAAATTAACACGACATACGCGCTGTCCCGAACAAATATGACTGGAATAAAGTAAGAGACATAGATAGCTATAGTTGGGGTTAGATCTATGCATGTTTAATAAATCCTAGTCTTTTTACGCACTGCAATCGTATTCTCAAATTCTAAAAAAAAGGTAAAAATATCTCTCTTCTTTGTGAATTCGAATTCGTTTTGGAACAATTGAAAAGGGAAGTGCGAAAAAAATCAATACTATATTGTTTCTGCTTATTAGATTCTATCTTTATCTCATCGAGCCGAGCAAATCCCGAATTCAATTTTTGTTTTGAGATTCTTAATTCTTAAAAACCCCCCCGAAGTCTAGGTGAATTTTATAAATTTGTGTCGATTTATATTACAAGTTAGATAGATTAGATCGGTTTGTTTTATTACAAAAAAATTCCAATTCCAATTTGCGTATAAAATTATATTTATTCCTCTTTTCATAATAGGTATTTCATAGACGAAGTTAGGTAAAATTTCATGTGATTCAGTAAAGTAAAAAGAACCGAAATTCCATTATTGCTAAATATATTCATGTGATTCGATGAAGAATGACAGCGTGGGATATTTTCTATAAAATAAATGAAATGGGGAAATTGAAAATGCTTGGGGTTGGAAATGAAGGAATGTCTACACTACCCGGATTGAATCAAATACAATTTGAAGGGTTTTGTCGATTCATTGATCGGGGCTTAACAGAAGAACTTTTTAAGTTTCCAAAAATTGAAGATACAGATCAAGAAATTGAATTTCAATTATTTGTGGAAACATATCAATTGGTCGAACCCTCGATAAAAGAAAACGATGCTGTATATGAATCACTTACATATTCCTCTGAATTATATATATCCGCGGGATTAATTTGGAAAAACTGTAGGGATATCCAAGAACAAATAATTTTTATTGGAAACATTCCTCTAATGAATTCCCTGGGAACTTCTATAGTAAATGGAATATACAGAATTGTAATCAATCAAATATTGCAAAGCCCAGGTATCTATTATCGGTCAGAATTGGACCATAACGGAATTTCGGTCTATACCGGCACCATAATATCAGATTGGGGAGGAAGATTAGAGTTAGAGATTGATCGAAAAGCAAGGATATGGGCTCGTGTAAGTAGGAAACAGAAAATATCTATTCTAGTTCTATCATCAGCTATGGGTTCGAATTTAAGCGAAATTCTAGAGAACGTTTGTTACCCTGAAATTTTCTTGTCTTTCCTGAATGAAAAGGAGGAAAAAAAAATCGGGTCAAAAGAAAATGCCATTTTGGAGTTTTATCGCCAATTTGCTTGTGTAGGCGGAGATCCTGTATTTCCTGAATCTTTATGTACGGAATTACAAAAAAAATTTTTTCAACAAAGATGTGAATTAGGAGGGATTGGTCGACGAAATATGAACCGAAGGCTGAATCTTGATATACCTCAGAACAATACATTTTTGTTACCGCGAGATATATTGACAGCTGCGGATCATTTGATTGGAA